ATTTTATCGACATGAGTGTTTTATATCGAAAAAAAATCTAACTATTCTTTTTGAAAATCGTTTTTTTCTATTAATTTTTTAATTACACTACAGTAGTAGAAAGAGTACCATACTGCACCTGAACTTTAAACGGTTTAGCTTTAACCATGTTAATGGTCCCAGATTTTTGGTTGATAGAGAATCAAAGTAAAGTAGATTTACCAAAGAATCACGAAATGCTATGGTTCTAAAATATGATTTTTTTATTTAATTTATTTTATTCAGAAGTAATTCGCGGGATCATGCACTCTTTCCTAGTTATAGTGCCGCTGGGTGAATCCAGCCTATTCTTGAAATGAACAACTCACACACACTCCCTTTCCAAAAAAGATCAATACACCAAAGACTACACTTAGATTTATTGGATTTGTTGCTAAAATATCGGTATTAAACCCGAAACTCCCGGCGGATGGCCAGTGACCCAAGTAAACGAAAGAATCGGTTACATTTTTCATATAATCTCCTCTTATAGCTAAACTAAAAAAAAGAACTCTGTCCTTTTTTTTTATTGTATCACTTCTTCTATTTATTTATCATTTATCCTATTTTTTTCGATTTATTTTTATTAAAAATAAAATAGAATTTAATAATTTCTAATTTAATTCAATTTACCTATTTGGATATTTGTAAACAGAATAAAAAATCTATTCTATTTACAAATGGATTTTTAAAAATGAAAAATTGGAAATTTTCAATAATAATGAGACTTATTAGAATTAAGAATTAAGCTAGAATTTGAGACCAAGTTTGATGTCAATTTCAAAAAACCTCCTTTTTTTTCAACACTCCTTAAAAAAAAAGTTTCCATTGAACTAAAATAATAAGGGGAAGGAAGAAAGCGAGTCGATGTGCTAATTCCCCATCCTCTAATTAGTCCTTCCCAAGGATTATTGTCCCAATGAATAATTGTAGGAGTGAAATCTTGATAGAATTCAAAAAAGCAAGGAGCGAGTCCCAGTCCATAAACTACGAAAAAAATCCGTAATTTTCAGATTTCTAGGATTAAACAAAAGGATTCGCAAATAAAAGTGCTAATGCTACAACCAGGCCATAAATTGTTAAAGCTTCCATAAAAGCCAGACTAAGCAATAAAGTACCTCGTATTTTTCCTTCTGCCTCAGGTTGTCTCGCGATACCTTCGACAGCTTGACCCGCAGCTGTACCTTGACCAACTCCAGGTCCAATAGAAGCAAGCCCAACAGCCAACCCAGCAGCAATAACGGAAGCAGCAGAAATCAGTGGATTCATGATAAGTTCCTCGCACCAAAATAAAGAAATAGTTAATGATACAATCATCCAATGACTTAGGACTTAATTAAGTCATCGCTAAGATTCATCCAGCCAAAATAACCAATAACTTGAATTGAAATAATAATATTATTGAACCATCAGATTTGATATTAGTTCCTATCCACGGTATTTTTTGAAATCCATAATATATATATGACACGACTTTTTTCTTCCATTTCTTTTTTGTGAACCATCCTTTTCATCCTTCGTTTTTTTTTTTTTCATCGTTTTATTCATGCAATTCACAGTCAAAGATGAAAAGGAAGAACTTTTAATTGAATCCCTATCTAAATCTAAATTCACAACAGTAGTGGGGCAGATTAGATAGGTCTTTAGCTCATATATACCTAGTCAATATCAAATATCACATATACTTGTGTTTCTTCCATAACGTAAACCAACTATTCTATAACTTTTCTTTGAAACATCCAAAAAGAATTGGATTCTAGCCATTCGATTACATATACCTAAAGCTACCCCCTCCCTCTCTTAATCAACCCCGTTTTTTTTATGAATCGCGTTTTTTTGTAAATTCTTCTGTTCCTCTTATTTCCACATAGATGGAATCGAAATGTAAGAATTCTTTCATTGGGTAGAAAAAAATATCAGTATTTGATTGAGATTCATGCAAGTTTTTATTTATAAAAATTGGATTTTGGTCAATCGTTGAATTGAATGAAATTGACTAGAAAGTGAGAATCTTATAAAAAACACCCTAAAAAATTTTTTTTAATCCTTTTTTTTATTTTAATCACACGTCCTACCAAGGGATTTAAGGAAAATTTTAGGAAAAAGAGCTTTTAGCTCGCTTTCCTTTTTTATTACAATTCCTTAATATCACAATTGTTTTTGCTAGTACTTTAAGTAGATGATATATACATTGTCTTAGGCTAACTTAAAAAAAGACTCTTTCAAAAAACAGTCAATGATGACCCTCCATAGATTCACCTATATAAGCCGCAGCTAACGTTGCAAAAATGAGAGCTTGAATTCCGCTTGTAAATAATCCAAGGAACATGACAGGTATAGGAACCACTAAAGGTACTAAAGAAACAAGAACAACAACTACTAATTCATCGGCTAATATATTTCCGAAAAGTCGAAAACTAAGTGATAAGGGTTTTGTGAAATCTTCTAAGATGTTAATGGGTAAAAGAATTGGCGTTGGTTGAATGTATTTACTGAAATACCCTAATCCTTTTTTGGCAAGACCCGCATAAAAATATGCTACTGATGTGAGTAAAGCTAAAGCAACAGTCGTATTTATATCATTCGTTGGTGCCGCTAGCTCCCCTTGAGGTAACTGGATAATTTTCCACGGTAAAAGAGCTCCTGACCAGTTAGAAACAAAAATAAATAAAAACATAGTTCCAATAAAGGGAACCCATGGACCATATTCTTCTCCAATCTGAGTTTGGCTCACGTCTCGAATAAATTCAAGGACAAATTCAAAGAAATTTTGGCCGTCAGTTGGAATGGTTTGTGGATTCCGAACCGCTAGAACAGCGGAACCTAATAAGATAGCAATTACAACCCAAGAAGTAATAAGTACTTGAGCATGGACTTGGAACCCCCCTATTTGCCAATAGAAATGTTGGCCTACCTCTACACCAGATATCTCATATAACCCTTTTATTAGTGTGTTGATGGAACATGATAGAACATTCATATTGCCCCCTGACAGAAATAAGAACTTTAATTTTTTTTGATTCGACATCTCTCTTTTTCTTTTTTGACTTGTCTACTTGAATTGTATATTTGAGTTTTGGATACCAACTAAACTAATCACACAATATCTCCAGTTATTTTTATCTCTTTTTCTTTTGTACGATTCAGGAGTAGTAACCGATTCTATAAATCGAAATACAAGAAGCCCCCCAAAAAATTTTTTTTTATTTATCTTATTATTAATCAAGAATTTTGTATATAGCTAGAACGACCCTCACAAATTGCAAATACTAATTTGTTAAGAATGAATCGAATTGAAGCTATAGCGTCATCATTTGCTGGAATAGAAATATCCGAGAGATCGGGATCACAATTTGTATCAATTAAAGAAATGGTTGGAATTCCCAAAGTGATACATTCTCGAAGAGCCGTATATTCTTCTTGCTGATCGATGATGATTACAATATCCGGCAACCCCGTCATATATTTAATCCCGCCTAGATATGTTTGCAAGTGAGATAATTGTCTCTTTAACACAGCTGCATACCTTTTCGGAAGACGGTTGAGTCCCCCTGTCTTTTGTTCGGTTCTCAAGTCCCTAAACTTATGAAGTCTTTTTTCTGTAGTGGACCAATTTGTTAACATACCGCCGAGCCATTTTTTATTAACATAATGACACCGAGCCCTTATTGCAGCCCGCGACACTGAATCAGCTGCTTTATTTTTGGTCCCAACAATTAAGAGTTGTTTTCCCCTACTTGCTGCATCAAAGACTAAATCACAAGCTTCTGATAAAAAACGAGCAGTTCTAGTCAGATTTGTAATATGAATACCTTTACGCTTTGCAGAAATATAAGGTGCCATTCTAGGATTCCATTTCCTAGTACCATGCCCAAAATGAACTCCTGCTTTCATCATCTCTTCCAAATCGATGTTCCAATATCTTTTTGCCATTTCTTCTCACACTTAAAAAAAAAGGGGGGGTACCCTAAATTAAAATAAAAACTTGTTCCGATGGAACCTTCTCTTCTACCGGGGATTGGCCATTTATACATGAGCCAAGCCATTCCTTTCTATTCATTATTATCTTTATCAGTATTAACAAATTACCAAATCAAATGACTACAGCAAACAACAAATAGTTAAGTTCAAAATATGAATTTGCTATTAGGAATCATTAAATCCTATAAAAGATCGTTCAGATGTATTGTGTAAATTCTTTGAAATAGAAGAGTCAAATAATTCCCTGTGGTAGAAGAAAATATCTCTCATATCTCCCTCGAATAAAGAGAAATTCTTTGTTTTTTTTTCCAAAAGAATGTTGGTATGTTGCCGTGAACAATGCACCAATCCTTTGAATCCGGTCCCGGCGGGGATCACCCCCCCTAGAACAACGTTTTCTTTAAGGCCTTTCAACCAATCGATACGACCCCGAAGAGCAGCTTTTGCTAAAACTCGAGCAGTTTCTTGAAAACTTGCTTCGGATATAAAACTTTGAGTATTCAAAGATGCTCGAGTTATTCCTAATAAGACGGCTCGATAACAGATCGCTTCTTCTAAAGCACGCCCCGTTCGTTCTGCTCGTAATAATCCAATCAGTTCTCCAGGTAAAAAAACATTAGACATTCCCTCTTCTGAAACCAAAACTTTTGATGTTATTTGACGTACAATAATTTCGATATGCCTATTATGGATCTGCACCCCCTGGGATCGATAAACCTTTTGAATCTTATTAACCAAAGAGATACGACTTTGCACTATAGTTAGCTCAGCACCAATCAAGAATCCCCAAGGAATTCCAAGAATTCTTGTTATACACTTGTTCCAACCCTTAATCCGCTTTTCTAAGTTCATCGATATTGAATCAATCGAACGGACTTCTAACACTTGTTCTACTTTTGGAAGACCTTGGGTTATATCACCGGATCTCGATTTTTCATATATAAATGTAACTAATGTATCCCCCTCGTAAAGAATTTCTCCGTAATGCCCATGAACCGTTG